ACTTGCTCCTGTAGAGATTTCTCGATTTCGAAATGTCTCAAAACCTGGGGTAGTAAAAAAAAGCGGGATACTGTATTTCCGGGATTGGATTTCATATTCGAATGAACCTCGTAATCGTAAGAAAGTAGGTTTTTTTACTACGGGCCTAGCAAAAGAAAAATCGAGATAGGTTCCCATCGAATGGGATTCCCCCCTAAAAAATCGGACGTGAAGGTTTCCTCTCATCCGGCTAAAGTAGTTATACCAAATAAAGAAAGGGGTTCTTATTTTTAAACTTTGTTCAAAAAAACCCTACAAAAAGCTACTCCTTACTCAAGTTCCCAGTAAGGACCAATCTTTCATTGATTCATTCTTTTTTGACTTTAACAACTTTCTGAATTACTTTCAAATGGAAATGTGAAATTATTGAGTAGTCTACTTCCCCTCAAATAATGAATCCTCTTAAAGGAATATTTTGGGATTCATAAGGGATTTACTTGTCTATATATCGTTCCATTCGATCTTTTAGGCCCCCACTCACCTCGATGGTTATGCCGTAATGCCCCTTGAAGCATATATGCGATAGATAGACTCCTGTCACCATGCCATATTTGTTTGCTTGAACAGAACTTCTCTCTAAAAGAAACGGAATAGCCAATTCGTAGAATTGGTCTTTTTTTTTCACGAGGTATAACGAGCAATTCCTATTTATCTCTTACGGAATCGGCCATGGATCAATACCCCTTCCATTTGGAAGTATTGAATACGCCCATAATTCTGAGCTTCATGTTACTCCTCCAAAGACACATGTCAGAATCGGGGGCATCCCAATCAGATTGAATGGGATGACAGTTTCTTATTATGAATCTGTAAAATGAAAATTTCGATCAAATCACACATCGCAGTATACTAGGCCTTCTAATTCCTTAAGAGGTTTATCTAAAAGATTCGCAATATAACTAGGAAGACGTTTCAAATACCACACATGAGTCACTGGACATGCGAGTTTGATGTATCCCATTTGATATCTTCGTATCCGAGAATCCACAAATTCCACCCCACATTGTTCACAAAATTTCGGGTCTTCTTTTTCAGCCCTGATTACTCTATAATTTCCACAAGCACAAATTCCACTTTTTATAGGTCCAGAGATTCTTTCACAAAACAATCCATCTCTTTCCGGTTTATTGGTTTTGTAATGAAAAGTATAGGGTTTTGTCACCTCTCCAACTATCTCTCCATTAGGTAGGATTTTGTTGGCCCAAGCCTTTATTTGTTGAGGAGAAACTGGTCCAATTCGAAGTTGTTGATGTTTATACCGATCGATCATAGAATAGAAATTCTGATTCATTCAGATCAAGCTTCCTTCCTATTGATCTGGAAATTCTTCTCAGATACAAGGAAATGATTCAGTTCCAGAGCCAAAGACCGTAGTTCTCGAACGAGCAATCGAAAAGATTCTGGAGCATCCTCTGGGTTAGGTAGTGTTCCTCCAATGATCGTAGCACCAAGTACTTCTTGACGAGTTCTAATATGATCAGATTTATAAGTAAGCATCTCTTGTAAAATATGAGCAACACCAAATCCCTCTAGAGCCCAAACTTCCATTTCTCCTACTCGTTGTCCTCCTTGCTTGGCCCTTCCTCTAAGGGGTTGTTGTGTAACAAGTGTGTAATGTCCACTGGAACGCCCATGGATTTTATCATCAACTTGATGAATTAATTTCAGGATATAGGACTTTCCTATTAGAACAGGCTGTTCAAAAGGATCTCCTGTTCTTCCATCAAATATTCTGCTTTTTCCCGGATACTCGGGTTCAAATACCCATGGATTTTTTGTTTGTTTACTGGCTTCATATAATTCAGGAAACACTAGTTTTCTCGACGAATCTTGCTCATATCTCTCATCAAAAGGTGCTATTCTATAATGTCTCTTTAGAAGATCCCCAGCTAACCCGAGTGAGCATTCAAATATCTGTCCCACATTCATTCGTGAGGGTACTCCTAATGGGTTGAAGACCATATCAACAGTTGTTCCATCTTGCAAATAGGGCATATCTTGTCTAGGCAAAATTTTAGAAATGATACCTTTATTCCCATGTCTTCCAGCGACTTTATCACCTACTTTGATTTCACGTTTCTGTGAAATATATACACGAATTATTTCTGAATTATAACTAGAATCCCCTTTTTTCTTTTTCTGGATCCATCTCACATCAATAACGCGACCCCTTCCACCTACACTTATAGGTAGTTTTAAAGAAGTTTCTTTTGCCGTGGATACCTGAATGCCAAGTATGGCTCGTAATAATCTATCCTCGGGGGCATACGAGGATTCGTTCGCTGTTTGAGGCGTTAATTTACCTACTAAAATATCACCTGCTTCTATCCAAGATCCCAGCATCACAATTCCATTTCTGTCTAAATTGCGGAGTAAATGAGCCTCTAAATGCGGTATTTCTTTAGTGATTCTTTCAGGACCTTGGCTTGTCACATGAGTCTTAATTTCATATTTTCGGATGTGAAAAGAAGTATAAATATCTTCATATACCAGACGTTCGCTAATTAGTACTGCGTCTTCAGAATTGTAACCTTCCCATGGCATATGAGCTACTAATACGTTTTTTCCTAAGGCGAGTTCCCCGCTAACCGTAGCCGCACCGTCCGCTAAAATTTGTCCCTTTTTAATGTATTTACCTCGTTGAACCTTAGGTTTTTGATGCATACAAGTGTTTTTGTTAGAACATTGATACATAACTAATGGAATGTTTATAGTGTCACCATTACTTGAGAAAACAATCTTGTGAGTATCCGTATAAATGATCTTTCCCTCGTGTTCGGCTATAACTGAAAGCCCTGAATCTAGAGCCGTTTGGCGTTCCAGCCCAGTCCCAACAATGCACTTCTCGGACCGAGAAAGCGGAACTGCTTGGCGCTGCATATTAGAACTCATTAAAGCCCGATTTGCATCATTATGCTCGATAAAAGGAATAAGGGAAGCTCCAATAGAAAAATATTGGAAGGGAAAAATGCTTCTAAGATGAATCTGTTCCCATGCAATACTTAGGAATTCTTGACGATATCGAGCTGGAACAACCTGTTCTTCCTGAATACCCCGATTCAAGGCCAAAGAATTTCCTGCTGCTATCATATAATATTCATCTCTACTTGGTGATAAATAAATCATCTGCGTCTCTTTTGATTTATCAGATATTTCATAAAACGGACTATCTATAGATCCCCAATGACCAATTCTCACATGAATTGCTAAGGATCCAATAAGACCAACATTGATTCCTTCGGACGTGTCAATTGGGCAAATACGCCCATAGTGGCTCGGATGTATATCTCGTATCCGAAAACTAGCAGTTCGTCCTGTCAATCCTCCAGGACCCAAATAACTCAACTTTCGCCCATGAACGGTTTGTGTCAATGGATTAGTTCGATCAAAAACTTGAGATAAGGGGTGTAGGCCAAAAAACGATTCAAAAGTGGTTGTTAATGAGGTTGAAGTTACCAAATTTTCAGGAGTCGGTATCAATTTATGTCTGATTGCTCCACATATAGTTCTTTGAACCGCATTTTCTAAACGAACAAGAGCCAATCCGAATTGATCCTGTAACAGATCTGCTACAGAACGAATACGTTTATTTTTTAAGTGATTCATATCGTCAAGTGTGCCCATTCCAAATTTCATTCCGATCAAATGATCCGTAGCAGCCAATACATCTCGCGGTAACAAAAATGTATTGTTCTGAGGTATATCAAGATTTAGTCTCCGATTCATATTTCGTCGACCAATCTTTCCTAATTCACACCTTTGTTGAAAAAATTTATTTTGTAATTCCTTACATAAGGACTCAGAAAATACTGGATCCCCATCTACACAAGCAAATTGTTGATAAAACTCCAAAATAGCATTTTCTTTTGAACCAATCGTGTTTTTCTCGTTATCATTCGGGAAAGACAAGAAAACCTCAGGGTAACAAACATTATCTAGAATTTCTCTTAGATTCGAACCCATAGCTGATGATAGAACTAGAATAGATATTTTTTGTTTCCTACTCACACGGGCCCATATCCTTTCTTTTCCATCAATTTCTAATTCTAATCTTCCTCCCCAATCTGATATTATAGTACTGGTATAGACAGAAATTTCTTTATGGTCCAATTCTGAACGGTAGTAAATACCGGGGCTTTGCAATATTTGATTGATTACAATTCTGTATATTCCATTTACTATAAAAGTTCCCAGGGAATTCATTAGAGGAATGTTTCCAATAAAAACGGTTTGTTCTTGCATATCTCTACCGCTTTTCCAAATTAATCCCGCGGGGACATATAATTCAGAAGAATATGTGAGTGATTCAGACACAGCATCTCTTTCTTTTATCAAGGGTTCTACCAATTGATATCGTTCCACAAATAATTTAAATTCAATTTCTTGATCTGTATCTTCAATTTTTGGAAACTTATCCAATTCTTCCGTCAAGCCTTGATTAATGAACCTACAAAATCCCTCAAATTGGATCTGACTAAATCCAGGTATTGTGGACATTCCCTCATTTCTATTACGGAGCATCTTAATCTTAAGTTTCCTCTTTATAGAATAAATCCCATTATTGTAGTATTGGCTCACTCTTCATCGAACTAACCATCCGGATCGATCTAGCAATGATGGAATGTATATTATGTTTACTGAATCACATGAAATTTGAGCCAACTCCATATCTATATTTTATATGTATGAACGGAGACAAGATGGAGGAATGAAGATAATTTTCGGCACAAGTTAGAATTTGCGACAGGTACAAATAGAAATGAATTGATAAAACACCCCCCCCAAAAAAAAAATCTGCCACTCACATTACACTTATAGAGTCTTATATAGAATATAAAAATTGATCCAATTTCTGCCTATTATTATGATATTACGATCAGATTGGGTACCAAAAAAATAAATGGATTCACGATTTCATCCGCTTTTCTATTCATTAGAGAAGATATTCAATGACAAATTGAAGCACGATAATTCTCTACAGGTATATGTGCATAAGAGAGACTCAACTCGGTATCTATCTGTTCTGTGTAACAATTTTTGTTCTGGGGTTTACATATACACATATATGTTGTTATAATTGAGATTGAAAAGGATTTCAATTCTTTTTTAAAAAGAATTGATTAGTCGTAAATCAATTTTCTTTATGCCATTAAGGAAATACGATTTGAGATACAAATTTAAGAATCGTTCACTAATTCAAAGAAAATCAAAAATAGATTTCCGACTGAAAAATTCAGGGCAGGAACCATTACCCATTTTCTTTGAATAAAAAAAAAAAATGACTAATTATTAATTATTATAGTAATTAGTATAGTAATAGTATTAGTAATAGAATATATATAATAGAATATAGATAAAATTTTTTAATAGTATTAAATTTTTTAATAGTATTAGTATTTAATAGTATTAGTAATAGAATATATATAATAGAATATAGATAGAATATAGATAAAATTTTTATCCATTTTTGATCGAATTTGGCGGCATGGCCAAGTGGTAAGGCGGGGGACTGCAAATCCTTTATCCCCAGTTCAAATCCGGGTGTCGCCTGATGAACAAATTGGGATTTATTATCCTGCTGATTTAATCGACGAATTCTTGTTCCGCAATCTGAGGGTTTCTAAAGGACACTCCTTTTTTGTTCCTAGGATTGAAGAGGAGATTATACGAAAGACGATGAAGACTTCCTAATTATCTTACACTACCTATACTAAGGTAGTGTCTACTAACTCTGTCTGGAATTAGATTGGATAGGACGATAGGAAATCCATTTATAGGAAGTTTTGAAAGGACTGAACTGAAGATATCCAGACTCACGAGAAGCTCTGAGTGCTCAGACATTCAATGTGAATGGTTGGTCGGCTCTTATTCTTATAGAGTAAAACTAAAACGTTGAAAAACCAAAAATTGTATTTGCCGGGGGATTACAAAAAAAAAAGAATGTATGTAATAGCGGTAGTGGCGTTTCCTGATTCTTTCACAGAAAGACAATAAGACTTATAAAAAATCGGAAATAAAATATAGGTATCTGAGAAAATAGATAGTTATCTATCTTGATGGTATATTTGTATGCCTTTTCTTTTGTTTATGAAAGAAAGGTAACAAAACAATAGGTCTTACTATTCCTACATCTTACATTAGAGGCATTCCTTTGATATTTCCTAAGAAAGGGTGTGTTGTGTGTATCGTATTTGTGCTTAATGCTTCCCGATTCTACCAGAAATCCAATAAAATAAGATAGGATTTGTTATGATTGGGTTCATTGGATTGGTTCATCAATCGCCTTAAGTCAGAATTCTATTTTGACTCTGCGCCATTGATTCCACTATGATTATTGATCAATAATGGAATAATTCCTTGATAGAGATAGGGGACATAATTTACATGGATATAGTAAGTCTCGCTTGGGCTGCTTTAATGGTAGTCTTTACATTTTCCCTTTCACTCGTAGTATGGGGGAGGAGTGGACTCTAGGGGTACTACTAATTGAGTAATCGAATTGTATCAATTGTTTAATTAATCGTTTTGCGAAGACTTCCAAAAATGTCTCTGTTTCAAAATTATACTGGAATGAATACAGTCATGAATAATAACCATTCTATCAAACAATGAATGATTACCATAGTTATATTTATATTTAGAAAATAAAATCTACGCATGATAGGAAATTTCTTCCACTTCCAACCAAATTATTCCTAAATATTCTATTTTGATGAACCGGCTTTTACCAGAATTATGGATATTACAATGAGAAAACCAATCCCTGTGTGTTTTTTTTTCTTTACTTTTACTGTTCTAAGTCTAAGAGAAAGTAATTCTCTTATTATGGCGATACATACTTTCTACCGGAAGCAACTAGTAGTTGTCCGCGGAAGTCGAGGTCCTACACATAATCAAATTAGATCTTTCTTTCATTAAGCGATCCACATATCAAGTCAAGCATTTCACCTTTCTTTTACTATGTAATATATATATTAATATAAAGAAATAGTATACTAGATAGTGTGTAGAAAGAACTATATATAGTTCTTTCTACACACTATCTCAGACACTTCTGATTCCAGCCCGATCATTTCACTTAATTTCAGACTTGGAGTTTGAATCCCTTTCTTTCATTTCTTCAATCATTGATAAGAACTAAACTAATAATTCAAATTTCATTCAAATTAATTATTTTGACTGACTGTTTTTACGTAGATGATAAGTAAAAAAGCAGTAGGAACTAGAATGAACAGTGCAGTAGCAATAAATGCGAGAATATTGACTTCCATAATCTCATTGTGTTTTTTTTTTGCTTCGCAATAACTCGGGATCTAATCCCATAGAGATGATAAATTTGACTCCTGTAAATTCAATAGTATAAATTCTATAATGATGATACTGAATAGTATCAATATTATGAATAACAATATAGCTGATCTATCAAATCGATTAATCGTCGAGAATTGAATAGTATAACAT